GCAAATCCTTTTTCCCCAGTTCAAATCCGGGTGTCGCCTGATCAACAAAAACTAGAAATCTCTGCCCCGGACAGACCGTTGGTGCTTTGTTTGATTTTGTCTTTTGCTTTTTCGAAAAGCAAAGAATGGAATGTAAATCCTCGTTTGCGTCTAGGATTCAAGTAAATATTCGAATCCAGGGGTAGAAGGGCTATTAAGACTTCACGATTCCCTTGAATGGATAATTGACTTTTATAGAAAATAGAAAAAGGGGCACTCCCTTTTCAGCAAGCCCTACTCTGTTTCACGGTGGCAACCGGGAAAGTAGGTTCAGAATCCCCTTTTGACTCTACACCATTGATTCCACTATTATATTATATAATTTTATTAAGACTAATGGAATAATTCTTTCATATTTATAGAGATAAGGGGCATAATTCACATGGATATAGTAAGTCTCGCTTGGGCTGCTTTAATGGTAGTCTTTACATTTTCCCTTTCACTCGTAGTGTGGGGAAGAAGTGGACTTTAGAAGCACTACTAACTGAGTTGAAGAATCAAAGCCGTATCGATTGTTTTATTGATCGTTCTACAACGCATTTTGAACCCGTTCAAATAGAAATCTTCGAATTCCACTGGACCCAATGGGGTAATCTATGATATGAATCAGACTCTTTCAATCAAAGGGATATTTCAGCGATTCCCGCCTTTGTATTTAGAAAAGAAAGGGATTCACTACAATTCTTCCGAAATTCTCTGTGGAATGGGTTCTTACTATCGTTATAAGAATCTTTATAGATAGATAGTGGTGGAAGACCAGACCTTTTTAAATTTCTTTCCCCCTTTACTGTTACTGTTCAAAGAAGAAGTCGTTTTGTTAAGCGCATACACACTTTCTATGAGAAATGATATAGACATTGTGGTTGTCTAACAAGAGATAATGAGATCTTGCCTCGGATGAATCACATATTGGGCATTTACCATAATTTGAGATTTGAGAAAGGCATTTATGCTTTATCGACTTAGTTCATCTCGTGGTTTGGGTGTTAAAAATCAGTAAGGTTTCCTCTTCCTTATTGAAAGGAATTCGAATCCTAAGATAAGAATTATTTCCATTGCCGATGCCGATTGATCGGAGCAAATAGATTTATCAATTAGATGTTATGTCAATTCCCTACAATTACAATATAGGGAATTCATTTCCACATCTATACATCTCTAGAAGAGAATATTGTAGATTGATCGATAGAAACTTAAGCCTTTATCCTTATTTTATTCTAGATTAGAACTTTAGAGACTAAGTTTCTAGACTAAGAGCTAGATGGGATGGTAGAAGGATTCATCTATTTCTTTCTTGCCATCCCATCTAGCTCTTAGAATACTTCCGATTCGAGTTCGCTCATTTTTTTATTATTTAAGATTTAAGTTAAGGCGTGAAATTGGAATCCTTTTCATTTGACTTCATCAATTTTGGATCACAACTCAGAAGAAAAGTTTCATTCAAATTAATTTGAAAATGCAATTGAATTAATCCTTTTGACTGACTGTTTTTACGTAAATGATAAGTAGAAAGGCGGTAGGAACTAGAATGAATAGTGCAGTAGCAATAAATGCAAGAATATTGACTTCCATAATCTCATTGGTTTTTTTACTTCGCAATAACTCGGGATTTAATCCCCTAGAGATGATAAATCTTTCGTCTATAAATTCAATGAATGAATTACCTCCCGATGATTTTGAATCGGATCAATATCACGAATAACAATATCTGATCTATCAAATCAATTCGTCGTCGAGACTTGATTAGTATAACATAGGAAGTTCTTTTATCCATACCGAATCCAAATTTTGATTCCTGGCCCAATCAATCGAAATTTGATTTATTTAACATTCGATTAATCACCTAGTTAGAAACCTAATTCGAAACCTAAACAAACAATAAAAGCGAAACAGAAAAATAGTAAAGAAAAAAGAAATAAAGACTCCCCTTTGATTTGTTGATTTGGAAATGAGAGTATATCCCCCGACACCCTTTACTAGTTCATAGAAAGGGAAAAAGAAATTTAGGCATTTATTGGATCCGTCGGGACTGGCGGGGCTCGAACCCGCAGCTTCCGCCTTGACAGGGCGGTGCTCTAACCAATTGAACTACAATCCCAGTGCAATTAAGGGATATAGCAGAAAATTCTCTTCTTTTTATCTTCGTATGGTATGGCAGGGGGGTTATACAATCTCATGGTGAATTGGCGAATTATTGGGCCGAGCTGGATTTGAACCAGCGTAGACGTATTGCCAACGAATTTACAGTCCGTCCCCATTAACCGCTCGGGCATCGACCCAGGAAAAATGAATTTTAGGCTTATTGGTAATCCATGATCAACTTCCTTTCGTAGTACCCTACCCCCAGGGGAATTCGAATCCCCGTTGCCTCCTTGAAAGAGAGATGTCCTAAACCACTAGACGATGGGGGCCGACTTGACCAATCGCCCTCATACTATGATCATAGTATCATCAATTTTTG